GAACAGGCATGAATACAGCATCTATAGGATAACTTCCATCTTGAAAGTTACGTGGCATTTTTATAAGATATCCGCGATTTCTCTCAATTTCTAATCCAATACACAAATTAATTCGTTCTGTCAAGCCAGCTATATGTTGTATATTGTCGACGATTTCTACATAAGGTGGTAAGATGATATCTTGAGCAGTTACATATCCAGGACCTCTGACACAAATAGACGCGTCACAAGTTCCATATAGATTACTTCTCAATACAATTTCTTTCAAATTCATTAAAATTTCGTGTATCGATTCTTGAATACCCGTTATAGTAGCATACTCATGGGGGACATTCTCAAATTTTACACGTGTGATACATGTTCCTTCTATTTCTCCAAGTAAAGCTCTTCGCATCGCAATGCCTATTGTATCGGCTTGGCCTTGCATAAGCGGAGACAGAATAAATCGCCCATAATAAAGACGTTTACTATCTGCTCTTGATTCAACACACTTCCACTGTAGTGTCCGAGTAGATACTGTTACTTTCTCTCGAACCATAGTAATATTATTTTATTTGATTGAATTATTTATTTCTCTTGTTTCTTTTGAAATTTCTTCATTGTTCATTTCTACACACGTCTTTTTTTCGGAGGTCTGCAGCCATTATGTGGCATAGGGGTTACATCCCGTACAAAAGTTAATAGTATACCACTCCTACGAATAGCTCGTAACGCCGCGTCTCTTCCTAGACCGGGACCCTTTATCATGACTTCTGCTCGTTGCATACCTTGATCGACGACTGTACGAATAGCATTTGCTGCTGCAGTTTGAGCAGCAAAGGGTGTCCCTCTTCTCGTACCCTTGAATCCACAAGTACCGGCCGAGGACCAGGAAACCACCCGGCCCCGTACATCTGTAACCGTGACAATGGTATTATTGAAACTTGCTTGAACATGAATAACTCCTTTTGGTATTCTACGTGCACTCTTATGTGAACCAATACGTACATTCCTACGTGAACCAGCTCTCGGTATAGCTTTTGCCATATTGTATCATCTCATAAATATGAGTCAGAAATCTATGGATATATCCATTTCATGCCAAAAAAGATTCTTTATTTGTACATTGAGCCCTTATAGTGATACTATAGTGATCGTGAGTCTGATTATCCTTGTCTTTGTTTATGTCTCGGGTTGGAACAAATTACTATAATGCGTCCCCGCCTGCGGATTAGTCGACATTTTTCACAAATTTTACGAACTGAAGCTCTTATTTTCATATTTGTTATTCCTTATCTTAATTCTGAATCTATTTCATTGGTAGAAAATAAGTTTCTTGAAATTTTTTATCTCGAATCGTATTGAATAAAAACCACCTAATCTTTCGAATCCTTGTTTCGTAGTCGATAAATTATACGTCCTCTGGTTGAATCATAACGACTTACTTCAATTTTTACTTTATCTCCCGGCAGTATCCGTATAAAACTACGTCGGATCTTTCCTGAAACATAACCTAGAATCAGATCTTGATTATCTAACCGAACCCGGAACATACCGTTGGGAAGCGATTCAGTAATTAAACCTTCATGGATCCATTTTTGTTCTTTCATTTCAGGTCAAGCCTCCTTGAAGTCTCAACTAATGGAGGAGAAACGACATTAGATAACTCATACCCTTGCTTTTTTTTTTTACAAACAGGAAGAGATTTTGGATCACATTTCGATATTAAAAGGATTACCATATATATAACAAAATTTCTCCGCCGATTCCTTCTAGTCGAGCCTCATGGTCTGTCATTATACCTCTCGAGGTAGAAAGAATTACAATCCCCATCCCACCCAAAATTCTAGGAATTCGTTGAGAGTTAGAATAGATTCGTAGACCGGGTCGACTGATCCGTTTTAAATTTAAAAAATTTCTATAGGGTTTTTTCCTATTCCTTCGATGTCGCAGGGTTAAAACCAAAAAATATTTGTTTTTTTCTCGATGTTTTCTGACGTTTTCGATAAAACCTTCTCGGAAAAGTATTTTAACAATATTTTCGGTAATATTAGTCGACGGTATGCGAACAACTCGTTTTCTATCCATACCAGCATTTCGTATAGAGGTTATTATCTCAGCAATAGTGTCTCTACCCATGATAAACTAAATTTATTGGTGCTTCAAAATTGGATATAATCAACATGTTTTTCTTGTTTTTATTAGTTTATGAATATGAATTTTTCAAGATATATGCGTGAGACACAATCTACTAATTAACTACTAATTAATCTAGTTCTTAATCGATTTATTTTAAATACCTCAAGGACATTACGATCTCATTTTATAATACCTCAGTAGCTTATAATACCTCGGGAGCTAATGAAACTATTTTCGTAAAATTTAATTGTCTCAATTCCCGTGGGATTGCACCAAAAATGCGAGTTCCTTTTGGATTTCCTTCTTGATCAATCACAACTGCAGCATTGTCATCATATCGTATTATCATGCCGCTGTCACGTTTAAGTTCTTTACAGGTACGAACAATGACAGCCCTGACTACTTCAGATTTTTCTAGGGGCATGTTTGGTACTGCTTCTTTGATCACAGCAACAATAACGTCACCAATATGAGCATATCGGCGATTACTAGCCCCTATAATTCGAATACACATCAATTCTCGAGCCCCGCTGTTATCCGCTACATTTAAATGGGTCTGAGGTTGAATCATATCAATTTTTTAGTATATTCTTTCAATACAAAGGATGAAGAAAATAAAAGAAATATTGTTTGTCTAAAAAAGAAACCTGGGGTTTTGTTTCATCCCAAGACCCGGTTCTGCCGGTTCTACATTTTTATCCTGAAATAATAAATTGAGTTCGTATAGGCATTTTGGATGCTGCTATTAAAATAGCCCGCCTGGCTATATTTTCGGTTACTCCACCTATTTCATATAGTATTCGTCCCGGCTTAACAACAGCTACCCAATGTTCAGGGGATCCTTTCCCCGAACCCATACGTGTTTCAGCCGGTCTTACTGTAACTGGTTTATCTGGAAATACACGGACCCATATTTTTCCACCACGGCGTGCATTTCGTGTCATTGCTCGTCGACCTGCTTCGATTTGTCTAGATGTGATCCAAGTGGGTTCAAGTGCTTGAAGCGCATATTTACCGAAACAAATATGATTACCTCGATAAGATATTCCCTTCATTCTTCCTCTATGTTGTTTACGGAATCTAGTTCTTTTGGGGTTATAGTTGATGGTTGTTTCGGAATTCCATCTCTACTACAGAACTGGACGTGAGAGTTTCTTCTCATCCGGCTCCTCGCGAATAAAATAAAAAGTATTCAAAATTGAATTTCAATTCATTTGAATAGATATTAGAACGTTTTTATAAATCTTTATTTTCTTTTGTCCTTTATCCAATTAAAAAAAAAAGAGAAAGTTTTCGCGGGCGAATATTTACTCTTGCAATCTCCATTTCAGTCGTAGCACTTGTTCGTGACTTCTTATAATAGATGAATTTATTTCCGGTTTATTTCGCCATCCCAACTAGTGAATCAGTAAGATTCAGTTGTTCAATAAAATCTTTTGTATTCACAGGTTTCATCGTTCCCACCGCTTCGTACTTAATGGTTAGGTCAGAATTCTACAACGGAGCTCACAATCGAATTTATTCTTGAGTCAACCTTCTTAGTCTTTATTGGCTCGAAGCTCTTTATTTTTTCTTCTATTACGTAGATTCATTTAATATTTCATTATGGATGAATCAATTAGTATTGATGCTTTATTACACTATCTTTTATGAGATGACTCGTAGACCTTACATGTTGGAATTCTATATCATTGATATTTTTTTATCTCTTTCTCTCATCCTTCCACCCGCACCCTATTCTATTCTGTATTTTGCTTTAAACTTAGAATGAAAGTTTATTCAAAAAAATTTCAGTTGTTACAAAGATATGACCATATCTTGACTGGTTCTTTAGATTCAGATAATACGAAGTGATGAGTTGGTTTTCAGACAGACTACTGGGCTGGTCTTTTTTAATCCTAACCCTAACAAAAACCAACGAGTCACACACTAAGCATAGCAATTATATCAAAAGGTCAATCAAATTTTTATTTTACCCTATAGAATTAAGAATTAGTTTGATTGGTTAGAAAACGAATGAACGAGTTTTCCCTGATTTTGTTCTATCAATAGATAGAAGGGAAAAACAATTAAATTTTTTTTATTCCTCTTCCTTGTCTATAAAAATCCAAATTTTAATACCTAATACCCCATAGATAGTCCGAACTGTATAGGAACAATAATCAATTTGAGCTCGAATGGTTTGTAGGGGAACCCTACCCTCTCTGATCCATTCGACACGTGCAATTTCTTTTCCGTCGATACGCCCTGAAATTTGTACTTGAATTCCTTTTGTATCTGCTTGTTCAGTTAATTCAATAGCCTTTTTCATTGCTTTTCGGAATGAAACTCTATTCTTTAATTGTCCGGCTATAAATTCTGCAAGAATATTAGGGTTTCTATAAGGCTTTGTAATTCTTGTGATAGCAATGTTAAGTTTTCGGTTCACATAATGAAATTCTTTTTCTAGATTCATCTGTAATTCTTCGATTCCTCGCGGTCTACTTTCGATTAATAACTTTGGGAATCCCATAAAGATTACGACTTGGATCAAGTCAATTCTTTTTTGAATCTCTATGCGGGCAATCCCGTCGGCACCGGAGGATAGTCTTATATTCTTTTGTACATAATTTTTGATAAAATTTCTTATTTTTTGATCTTCTTGTATACCCTCAGAATAATTTTTGGGTTGTGCAAACCAAAGGGAATGATGACTCTGGGTTGTACCAAGTCTAAAACCAAGTGGATTTATTTTTTGTCCCATACTACCCCACTACTATACACATCAGGATATACCATAGTTGTCTTTTTCCATCTAGGGTTTTTAAAAGAATACATTTCTTCATATTTATATTCATCTAAAGATATATCTTTCACTACAATAGTTATATGGCAGGTAGTTC